GATGCATGCGAACGGGAACGTTTCATAAGTCTATTGGAACTGGCTCTCTATCTATGGAATCTCATCCATCATCCATACATAACGAATTGGTATGGTATATTCATACCATAACATAAGAACAATAAGAACTCGAATTCTTATCGATACTGGAACTCAGAGCATAGGAGGGAAAGTCGATTTATGGATGGAATCAAATACGCAGTATTTACAGAAAAGAGTCTTCGTTTATTGGGAAAGAATCAATATACTTTTAATGTCGAATCGGGATTCACTAAGACAGAAATAAAGCATTGGGTCGAACTCTTCTTTGGTGTTAAGGTAGTAGCTGTGAATAGCCATCGACTACCCGGAAAGGGTAGAAGAATGGGGCCTATTCTGGGACATACAATGCATTACAGACGTATGATCATTACCCTTCAACCGGGTTATTCTATTCCACTTCTAGATAGAGAAAAGAACTAAAGGAGAATACTTAATAATACGGCGAAACATTTATACAAAACACCTATCCCAAGCACACGCAAGGGAACCGTAGACAAGCAAGTGAAATCCAATCCACGAAATAAATTGATCCATGGACGGCACCGTTGTAGTAAAGGTCGTAATGCCAGAGGAATCATTACCGTAAGGCATAGAGGGGGAGGTCATAAGCGCCTATACCGAAAAATAGATTTTCGACGAAATCAAAAAGACATATCTGGTAGAATCGTAACCATAGAATACGACCCTAATCGAAATGCATACATTTGTCTCATACACTATGGGGATGGTGAGAAAAGATATATTTTACATCCCAGAGGGGCTATAATTGGAGATACTATTGTTTCTGGTACAAAAGTTCCTATATCAATGGGAAATGCCCTACCTTTGAGTGCGGTTTGAACTATTGATTTACGTAATTGGAAGTAACCAATTAGGTTTACGACGAAACCTAGAAATCGATCACTGATCCAATTTGACTACCTCTACGGGATAGACCTCAATAGAAAACTGTTGAGTAACGGCAGCAAGTGATTGAGTTCAGTAGTTCCTCATAGAAAATTATTGACTCTAGAGATACGGTAATATGGAGAAGACAAAATTGTTTGAAGCACGCACAGAACCGGAAGCGCCCCTTGTTTCAAAGAGAGGAGGACGGGTTATTCACATTTAATTTGATGGTCAGAGGCGAATTGAAAGCTAAGCAGTGGTAATTAAGACCCCCGGGTGAAAATTAGGGATGTCTCCTACGTTACCCATAATATGTGGAAGTATCGACGTAATTTCATAGAGTCATTCGATCTGAATGCTACATGAAGAACATAAGCCAGATGACGGAACGCGGAGACCTAGGATGTAGAAGATTATAACATGAGCGATTCGACGGATTTGGATTCCTTTTCTATATATCCACTTATGTGGTACTTCATCATACGATTCATATAAGATCCATCTGTCTAGAAATCGTCATATACATCTAGAAAGCCGTATGCTTTGGAAGAAGCTTGTACAGTTTGGGAAGGGGTTTTTTGAGAAAAAAGAAGAATCTACTTCAACCGATATGCCCTTAGGCACGGCCATACATAACATAGAAATAACACGTGGAAGGGGTGGGCAATTAGCTAGAGCAGCAGGTGCTGTAGCGAAACTAATTGCAAAAGAGGGTAAATTGGCCACTTTAAGATTACCATCTGGGGAGGTCCGTTTGGTATCCCAAAACTGCTTAGCAACAGTCGGACAAGTGGGTAATGTTGGGGTGAACCAAAAAAGTTTGGGTAGAGCCGGATCTAAGTGTTGGCTAGGTAAACGCCCCGTAGTAAGAGGGGTAGTTATGAATCCTGTGGACCACCCCCATGGGGGCGGTGAAGGGAAAGCCCCCATTGGTAGAAAAAAACCCACAACCCCTTGGGGTTATCCTGCGCTTGGAAGAAGAACTAGGAAAAGGAAAAAATATAGTGATAGTTTTATTCTTCGTCGCCGTAAGTAAATATGTAACTAGGAATACGGAAAATTGCATTTTAGGAATTTGCAATAATGCGATGGGCGAACGACGGGAATTGAACCCGCGCATGGTGGATTCACAATCCACTGCCTTGATCCACTTGGCTACATCCGCCCCTTATCCAGCTAAAGGATTTTCCCCTTTTTCCATTCATCATTATTCTTATTCTGACCTCCATACCTCGATCGAGATAGTGGACATAGGATGCCACTCTTTAAAATGAAAAAAGGAGTAATCAGCTGTGACACGAAAAAAAACGAATCCTTTTGTAGCTCCTCATTTATTGACAAAAATAGAAAAGGTCAATATGAAGGAGGAGAAAGAAACAATAGTAACGTGGTCCCGGGCATCTAGTATTCTACCCGCAATGGTTGGCCATACAATCGCGATTCATAATGGAAAAGAACATATACCTATTTACATAACAAATCCTATGGTGGGTCGCAAATTGGGGGAATTTGTACCGACTCGGCATTTCACGAGTTATGAAAGTGCAAGAAAGGATACTAAATCTCGTCGTTAACTGAATTCAGAATAGAAAGATTCAGAATAAACAAAGAAATGATTCAAATAAAGTAAAGGTAGGTGGGTAATAACCTTATTTATGACAAGTTTCAAATTAGTAAAGTATACCCCTAGGATAAAGAAGAAGAAGAATGCACTAAGGAAACTCGCAAGAAAAGTCCCAACTGATCGTCTACTTAAGTTCGAACGAGTTTTCAAAGCCCAAAAACGCATAAATATGTCTGTTTTCAAAGCACAAAGAGTTCTTGATGAGATTCGCTGGCGTTACTATGAGGAAACCGTTATGATACTGAACCTCATGCCTTATCGAGCATCTTATCCTATTTTAAAGTTGGTTTATTCGGCAGCAGCAAATGCTACTCATTATAGGGATTTCGACAAAGCAAATTTATTCATAACTAAAGCCGAAGTCAGTAGGGGTACTATTATGAAAAAATTCAGACCTCGGGCTCGAGGACGTGGTTATCCTATAAAAAAAACCATGTGTCATATAACAATTGTACTAAATATAGTAAAGAAATCTAATTAATCTTTAGATCAATGTAAGATTTCAATTCCCAGTAAAAAAAAAATAGAATAGAAAAATATGGCACAAAAAATAAATCCACTCGGTTTCAGACTTGGTACAACCCAAAATCACCATTCCTTTTGGTTCGCACAACCAAAAAATTATTCTGAAGGTCTACAGGAAGATAAAAAAATACGGAATTGTATCAAGAACTATATACAAAAGAATAGGAAAAAAGGCTCAAATAGAAAAATAGAATCAGACCCAAGTTCGGAAGTAATTACACATATAGAAATTCAAAAGGAAATTGATACAATTCACGTCATAATTCATATTGGGTTCCCAAATTTATTAAAAAAAAAGGGGGCAATCGAAGAATTAGAGAAAGATCTCCAAAAGGAAATTAATTCTGTAAACCAGAGACTTAATATTGCTATCGAAAAAGTTAAAGAACCTTATAGACAACCTAACATTCTTGCAGAATATATAGCTTTCCAATTAAAAAATAGAGTTTCATTCAGAAAGGCAATGAAAAAAGCCATTGAATTAACTAAAAAAGCAGATATAAAGGGAGTAAAAATAAAAATTGCGGGCCGTCTAGGAGGGAAAGAAATTGCACGTGCCGAATGCATTAAAAAGGGTAGACTTCCCCTCCAAACAATTCGCGCTAAAATAGATTATTGCTGCTATCCAATTCGAACTATCTATGGAGTATTAGGTGTAAAAATTTGGATATTCGTAGAAGAATAATAACTAACCTTGTCTTCCCATTCTGTCCAATGATAAAATAAAAAATACCAATTCTGAAATCCCATAAAAAAGAAGAAATTATACCTCTTTCTATAAGATTTAATGAAAATTTTAAAATCTATTACTATTTAATATAATTGCTATGCTTAGTGTGTGACTCGTTAGTTTTTTCTTTAGGATCAAAAATGGAAAAAAATTGACCGAACCCTACTAAAAATAGAAAAAACTTAGTAATTATAGAAAATTAACTAATAACAACCTATTGCTTCGTATTGTCGAGATCCTAACTAAAGAACAGTCACTATGTGAATAAATACATCTATCATAAATGAGTAGATCGATCATATAGTTGTAGCAACTGCATTTTTTTCTCTAAAAAAGAAACCAGATTCTAGGTTGTGAAGCAAAAGTAAAAGGATGTGGATAAAAGGAGGGATGATAGATAGAAGGAAGAATAATAAGAAGGATATAGGATTCCAATGTGTATGGTCTATGAATTACATCATAAAAGGCAATGTGATAAAGCATCAATAATAAAATAAAAAAAAAAAGAGAGAATTTGAAATCGTAACTTGAAACAACTAATCAAAATTGAAAGAAATAATAAAGAGCAGCCCGGGTTAATAAAACTGAGAAAATTAACTCGAAAAGAAATTTTTTTGAAGCTCCATTGCAGGATTCAAACCTAACCATTAAAGGAGAAGCTATGGGAACGACAAAACCTATGACTGCATAGGATTTTATTGAAAAGAATCCTAATACATCATTGGGTGGGATGGCGGAACAAACCCCAAAACTTGCTTTATTTGGTAAAATTAAAAATTAACAAATAAGACAGGAAAGAGTAAATATTCGCCCGCGAAATATTTATTGGATTAGAATACTTTACTATAATTCAATAAGACTAAAAAAAGGGGATTCTTTATAAAAAGAATGATTCCATTATCTAAGAATTGTGTATATATCCGTAAAATTTTTGAATATTATTATGGAATTCGAGAAATTTGCACGCTTTCTCATTTCATTCGCGAGGAGCTGGATGAGAAGAAACTCTCATGTCCAGTTTTGCAGTAGAGATGGAACTAAGAAGGAACCATCGACTATAACCCTAAAAGAACTAGATTTCGTAAACAACATAGAGGAAGAATGAAGGGAAAATCCTGCCGAGGCAATCGTATTTGTTTTGGTAGATATGCTCTTCAAGTACTTGAACCCGCTTGGATCACAGCAAGACAGATAGAAGCAGGACGAAGAGCAATGACACGATATGCACGTCGTGGCGGAAAAATATGGGTACGTATATTTCCCGACAAACCGGTTACACTAAGACCTACAGAAACACGTATGGGCTCGGGAAAAGGATCCCCAGAATATTGGGTAGCCGTTGTAAAACCTGGTCGAATACTTTATGAAATGAGCGGAGTATCCGAAACTGTAGCTAGAGCAGCTATCTCCATAGCGGCCAGCAAAATGCCTATACGAAGTCAATTTATTCGATTAGAGATATAGAACCCCGAAAAGGATAAGATAAAAAACCCAGGTTTTTCTTTCTGGAAAGACAATATTTCTTTCATCTTTTTGCATTGAAATAACAAATTGAAATCCAAATAATATGATTCAACCTCAGACCCTTTTAAATGTAGCGGATAACAGTGGAGCTCGAAAATTGATGTGTATTCGAGTCATAGGAGCTGCCGGTAATCAGCGATATGCTCGTATTGGTGATGTTATTGTTGCTGTAATCAAAGACGCAGTGCCCCAAATGCCTCTAGAAAGATCCGAAGTAATTCGAGCTGTAATTGTACGTACATGTAAAGAATTCAAATGCGAAGACGGTATAATAATACGCTATGATGACAATGCAGCAGTTATCATTGATCAAAAAGGAAATCCAAAAGGAACTCGAGTTTTTGGCGCGATTGCCGAGGAATTGAGAGAATTGAATTTTACTAAAATAGTATCATTAGCTCCTGAAGTATTATAAATAAAAAATACTAGTAGACGAGATATAGATCAAAGAAAAAATTAGTAGATTGTGTCTCACGTATATGCTTTAAAATAAAAAAACGAAAACATGTTGATTATAGAAAAATTAGGAGGAACCTAGAATTAGAGTCTTATGGGCAAGGACACTATTGCTGATTTACTAACCTCTATAAGAAACGCAGACATGAATAAAAAAGGAACCGTTCGAGTAGTATCTACAAATATTACCGAAAGCATTGTTAAAATACTTCTACGAGAGGGTTTTATTGAAAGTGTTCGGAAACATCAGGAAAGTAACAGATATTTCTTGGTTTCAACTTTGCGGCATCAAAAGAGAAATACTAGAAAGGGAATATATAGAACTAGAACCTTTTTAAAGCGTATCAGCCGACCTGGCTTACGAATTTATGCCAACTATCAAGGAATTCCTAAAGTTTTGGGCGGAATGGGAATTGCTATTCTTTCTACTTCTAAAGGTATAATGACAGATCGAGAAGCTCGACTAAACAGAATTGGGGGAGAAGTCTTATGTTATATATGGTAATGGACCCTCCTATAGTACCCGAATTCTATCTCGAACTTCCTATTTTGAAAATAAAAATAGAAAAATAGGAGAAAAAAATATGACAGAAAAGAAAAATAGGAGAGAAAAAAAAAACCCGCGAGAGGCAAAAGTCACTTTCGAGGGTTTAGTTACGGAAGCCCTACCCAACGGAATGTTCCGCGTTCGCTTAGAAAATGACACCACCATCCTGGGCTATATTTCAGGAAAAATCCGATCCAGTTCTATACGAATACTGATGGGAGATAGGGTCAAAATTGAAGTAAGTCGTTATGATTCAAGCAAGGGACGTATAATTTATAGACTTCCCCATAAGGATTCGAAGCGTACCGAGGACTCGAAAGATACTGAAGATTTGAAGGATACCAAAGATTCAAACGATTAGGTTTTTCTAGGGTAATAAATTCCCAGTTTCCAAATTTAAGTGAAGAGACTTATTTTTTCCCAAAGAGTAAATTCATAGTTTAAGAAAGGAATACCCAAATATGAAAATAAGAGCTTCCGTTCGTAAAATTTGTACAAAATGTCGACTGATTCGTAGGCGTGGGCGAATTAGAGTAATTTGTTCCAATCCGAAGCATAAACAAAGACAGGGATAATCCTTCGAAAAGGAACTTTTCCTTTTTAAAAAGGGAAAATAAAGTACCCACAGAAATATCCAAATTCCAAATTAAAAATTAAAGTAAAGGATATATTTTACCCTGAAATGGATATCTTTGTATCTTTTTTTCTTTTTGTTATTTCTAACTCATATTTATGAGATAATAAAATATGACAAAAGCTATACCAAAAATAGGTTCACGTAAGAGAGTACGTATTGGTTTGCGTAGGAATGCCCGTTTTAGTTTACGCAAGAGTGCACGTAGAATAACAAAAGGAGTTATTCATGTTCAAGCCAGTTTCAACAATACCATTATAACTGTTACAGACCCGCAAGGGCGGGTGGTTTTCTGGTCCTCCGCAGGTACTTGCGGATTCAAAAGCTCAAGAAAAGCATCACCCTATGCTGGTCAAAGAACAGCAGTAGATGCTATTCGTACAGTGGGTTTGCAACGAGCAGAAGTTATGGTAAAAGGTGCTGGTAGCGGAAGAGATGCCGCATTACGAGCCATTGCTAAAAGTGGTGTACGGTTAAGTTGTATACGCGATGTAACACCTATGCCACATAATGGATGTCGACCTCCTAAA